GGATTACTTGTTAATGGTTGATCAAGTTTGATAGATTGGCCCTCTGAAACATGAAGTTCTGGTCCTGGAGGGATAATATCAACCACTTCACGCCCATTCGATGCATCCGTTATGGTTATTTCGTATCCCCCTTTTTCTTTTCGTATGATTTTGCTTACTATACCCGAAGCTGTGGCATTATAAACAGTATTGTTACTTTTGTTCCCGTCGGGATAAATCTGACCCCTCCCCCTGTTCCCACCTACGTATATTGGATATTTTAAGAAGTGAGCATCCTTATTGGTCGCAGGGTTCGGGGAAAGAATAGGAAAAGTGATTTCACTATATTTCTGACCAGGAACTGGCCCTATCACAAGAATATTTTTTTTAGTGGGTCGGTAGGTCTGAAAAGACAGCTTGCCTATCTTTTCTTTCATCTCAGGCGAAATGCGGTCGGAGGGGGCTAATTCAAACCCCTCTGGTAAAATAAGAACGGCCCCCACATTCAAAGACCCCTTTTTACCATTAGCAAGAACTTGTTTCAGTTGCATATCATGCGGAATTCTAACAACTGCTTCAAATACAGTATCAGGGAGTACCGCCTGTGGAACCTCAATATCGACGGGCTTATTAGCTAAATGACAATTGGCGCATACAATACGACCAGTTGCCTCTCGTGGATTTTCAAAACCCTGCTGCGCAAAAACGGGATATGCATTTGAAATCGATGCCCGAGTTATTATATATATCATGAGGGATACGGAAATGAATCGAGTAATCTCTCCCTTTAACGAAGAAAAGGTATTTCTAATTTGCATGGTCCAATCGTTGATCCCGAAAATTTCTACAATAAAATTAGGTAGGTCACTAATATAGTTCCCTATCCGCGATTCTGCTATTTACTGAAATAATTTTACTGGAATCTAGGATTCCTGGAATCTGAGAGGGATCCTCTGGATGGGTAGAAAAAGTCAGGTAAGTACGGCTTTGAATGCTTTGCTTATGTACAAAATCAGAAATATTCGAATTGGATCATGGAATCGCTTTTCACTCAGTCATTGAATGATAAATCACTACAAGTGACGGAGATACACGATTTAAATAAGAAAAAAGCCAATATTTAAAAAACGTATCTAGAATGACTGGAAAAGTGGAAACAAGAACAGATAGAATAATATCATTATGAGCAAATCCAAAATCGTTGTAGGCATAGCCAATCAGTAGTTCCCAACCGCGGGGCGAATGGAATCCGATACATAAATCAGTTACGAAAAGAATCGAAAAGGCTTTTATTGTGTCGCTTAAATTATATAGGAATTCTTGAACCCAAGAGTTAAGAATAAAAAGTTCTTCATTACACAGAATCGAATAACCACTTAGAATAACAAAGTAGATTGTATTTGTCGAGAAGTGAAAAATCGTATGGATATGATCCTCATCGTGCATCTTGATTAATTGGACTCTTTCTTTCTGGAGCCCTATACGAAGCTTTTCTAGATGTCTTTCCGGAAATTCCTTTATCATTTCGTCCAAGAGGAATAATTCCTCTAATTCTATGAATTTTTCTAGAATAGCCTTTTCCTGAATATCGTTCAAAAAGGTTTCGGGTTGACTAGTATTCCACCAATTAGTAACCCAGGATTCCAGACTTTTATTAAATGAGAGAGGGATCCACCAGGGCAAAAATACTACAAATACTATAGATAAAAGATATCTAAGGGGAATGGATGCGCTCTTTTTTGTCATTTTTTCATCTGTGAATTGTTAATGAACCCACCTCATTCGTTGATTCTATGCGATCTAATATTTCTATCAAGCATGAGTTCTATTACAAGGTATTGCGCCTATAAATCGAGTCTCTTTTTTTTAGTTGTGATTCGGCGGTTAGTCCTTGAACCTAGTGTAGAAAAACTACAGAAATCGAAGAAGAATCCACTTCGAATTCTTCATTCGAATTTGAATTTGAATCAAGAAATAATAAAAAACAATATTGTTTCTAGATATCCCAATTGATCAAATAGTCAAAGTGATTCCCCCTTTCGACGAATGCCCGAAAGATTCAAATTCAAATAATGAATATTATTCGCATTTCGAAATGAAAGAACTTTTTTTTTCTATTAAAAATGAAACTCTCGAATATTTTGAAAAAATGAAAAAAAAAAAGGATTCTTGGGGGTTTCCGCCTGCTGAGAAAGCGTTTCTTCTTCAGTTCATTTTTCAAAACCCTTCAATTGGTACACGCAAGAAATAGGCCAATTCCGCAGCCTTTTGCTCAATTTCTCGTGGGGTCAAATTCTCATCAGTACGATTCAAGGGAATGGCCCCCAAGTCTCTGCTTTCTATATAAAGGACACGACGAGCATAAATACCCTCTTTAACTTCTATTCTGATGGACTGAATATCTTTCATAAGGAATCGGAGAAAGATGCGGCGATTTTTTCCAGGAAATCCCCAACGAAAAATACACACTATTCCTTCTTTTGTATCAAATCGATCATAACCGCTACCTACATTCCATGTAATTGTGCACCACAAATAGGAACTAATAAAGAGACCCGCGATCCCGTAGAAAGACATCACGATCCCTTGTGGAAAAAAATTTATTTGCTGAGACGGAAATAAAGATAGCAAATTCCTATCAAGATAACTAGAAATTCCAACCACTAAGAATCCTAATGAACCTAAAAAAAGGATAAGGGCCCAGCAGAAATTGCTTGTTTTGCGAGAGCCTGCTATAAACTCTATCCATATATATTCTGATCGCCAACTCATACATACTAGCTCCAGTTGCATTTTATTGGAATTGGGGAAATAACCAAAAGAAAATCGATTTTAGTTTACTTTTTGTGTTTCCGAAGTAACTCTCATCAACTAGTACTATTTTGATATGAACTCTTAGCAGTAAGTCATCGAATTGCTTAGATCTAATAAAATCAGAGCATCCCCTTCATATGAGTCCCTATAGATCGATACATACATATAGATACATTGACTTTCATTGCAGACATGAGTTCGGATCGCAGCCTATTGTTGAAAATAGATAGATGAAAATAGATAGAATTAATTTACTTATATATCATGTTTACACACGCATAAGAGCTCTTTCGTTTATGCTCGGAGAAAGCCACCTCTTAGTCTTATACACTATTCTACTAAATGGATATCCATCATCGCTAAGTCTTGAAAAAAAAAACTAGATGAGAGTTGACCTTGATCCGATCGGATTTAAAGAATCTTATTTTTTTCAAGATAAAGAAATAAAGAAGCCATTGCCATTGCCGGAAATACTAGGCCCACTAAAGGCACAAAAATAGAGGGAAAGCTGTTGAGAATTGTCATAGAAAGGGTACCTCGATTTAATATTTGTACCTGTTATTGGTATAAAGATATCCTATAATAATTTGAATTCATATTCTAATTATTATCATATTCTAATTCGTATATAAATGTATATTAAGTAGACTTATAGAATTGTATATAAGTATACTAAGTATACTAAATGAGTATATATACTAAGCGCAAGGAATGTAGAACTAAATAAACGGACCTATTCATCTTTATACATGAAATATATGTATGATAACCCATTTTCGTTATTATTATTACTTATTTTTCTTCTTCTGTTGTTCTTAGCTAAAGAATTTCTTACAAATTCCCGAAGGATTCATTATAATCCGATCCAACAGCAGGGATTCCTAGGAAAATGGTCCTTATTAGGAGATATAGAAAGATGCAAGATTTTCTATTTTCTCCATTTGAATGATATATACATACGTAAGAGGGGAACAAGAAATTCTTTTATTTGCCCTGCCCCCCAATGAATTCTAAGGAAGAATGCTTTTTTTATGTTGTTTTGTTGAGAGAGGTTTACTGATTACTAATCCGTCATATCCGTAAAAAAAAAAAGAATTATCCGCATGCTTATTTGTACAATGAAATCTTATGTCACCAAAGAAAAATCCATTCTTCGGATTTTGTTTTATTTTGATTCGGATAAACTAACTAACTAATTGTTCGCCACAAAAAAAAATTTCACTTAAGAACTCTACTGAAGTTAATTTTGATTCAAAGGAAAAAAGGCGTGGAACTGAAATAACTCGCTCAGAACACCTTTTAAAGGATTACGTGGTACGATTGGATCGAATAAGCCCTTATGGAATAAATATTCAGCGGCTTGGGAACCTTCAGGTACTGTCTTATTCAATGTTTGTTCAATTACTCGTTTACCCGCAAATGCAATATAGGCATTAGGTTCAGCAATAATGATATCCCCCAACATACCAAAACTAGCTGTCACTCCACCAGTAGTAGGAGATGTAAGAATTGATACATAGAATAACTTTTTATTTAATTGATAATCATATAAAGCAGAAGAGATTTTAGCCATTTGCATCAAGCTCAAGCTTCCTTCTTGCATGCGTGCTCCCCCGGAAGCACACACCAGAAGAAGAGGTAAAATTTTATTGGCAGCATACTCGATCAAACGGGTGATTTTCTCGCCTACTACGGATCCCATACTACCCCCCATAAACTGAAAATCCATAACCCCAATTGCGATGGGAATCCCGTTTAGTTGCCCTGTACCTGTTTGAACAGCCTCCGTTAATCCTGTCTTTGTTTGATAAGAATCAATACGATTTTTATAAGGTTCCTCTTCTGAATTAAATTCAATGGGATCTATAGAGACCATGTCGTCATCCATCGGATCCCAAGTACCTGGATCAACCGAAAGTTCGATTCTATCTGAGCTACTCATTTTCAAATGAAATCCACATTGTTCACAAATATACATTTTTGACTTAAGAAATTTCTTATAATTTAATCCATAACAATTTTCGCATTGAACCCATAAATGCCTGTATTTTTGAGTTACATCGAGATCATCAGAACTTTCGCTTATAGTTAAATCACTACCATTCGTGCTACTTTGTATATTGGAACTCTCGCTTTCACTACTATTTCCACTTTCACTAGAAATTAAATTATAAATGTAACTGGCACTATAATAGTCACTACTACTT